TTTAAACCATTTTTAATAATTATTACATATAAATAAAAAAAAAATTAAAAATAAGCTAAGATAAGCTTTTGGGTTCATACCCCAAATATAAAGGAAATACCTTTTTTTTAAAAATAAAGTGCCTGATTAAAGGATTACTCTGATAGGGTAAATTAAGTAATAATAAATTACCTTTATTATATTTTATAGAATTAAACTATATCTAATAATATCAAAAATTATTGTGCATCATACACTAAAATATAAATATTTTATAAATAAAAATTTTATGAAAATTTTAAAATTAATTTTAATTAATTATATTATATTCTTATATTAAAAAACTCCAATAAAATATTTTTTCTTTTTATTTTATTTTTTAGAACTCTAATTTCTATTTCTTCTAATTCTTGATTTGGATGTTGAATTGGTTTAGAAATTAATCTTTTGAGATTTATTCCTTTAATTTCCAATTCTAATAATTTATTATCAACAGAAGCTTCCTTAAAATATTTTTTAACTCAAGCAATTGCTTCAATTAATTTTTTATTTTCAATTTTATTAAAAATAATTTTAATAAAAAATTTTGAAATTAATAATTTTATTTCAATTATAATTAATTCTTCAATACTTATAAAAATAGGTTCAGCCCCGTTCCATTTTTGATTCCCAAATATTGTAGAAGGATTATCTTGATTTAATAACTTTATTTTAATAACATGACAAAAAATTACCCCTATAATTCTTTTATCTTATTATTTAAATAAAAATTTTATTATTTTTATTATTATTTTAAATATTATTATTGGAGCTATTGGTGGTCTTAATCAAACCTCCTTACGAAAACTTATAGCTTTTTCATCTATTAATAATTTAGGATGAATGTTATCATCTATTATAATTAGAGAAAATTTATGAATATTTTATTTATTTATATATTCATTTATAATTAGAATTATATGCTTTTCTTTTTATATTTTAAATATATTTTTTATTAATCAATTATTTATTAATAATATAAATTTTTTAATTAAAATTAATTTATTAATTAATTTCCTATCTTTAGGAGGATTACCACCATTTATTGGATTTTTTCCTAAATGAATTATTATTAATTTTTTAATTAATAATCAAATATATTTTTTAGTTTTTATTTTTGTTATTATAAGATTAATTTTATTATTTTATTACATTCGAATTATTTATTCAGCCTTTATATTTAATTATTTAAAAATAAAATGATTTAAATTATATATAAAAAACAATTATTTTTCTCTAATTAATTTTTTTTCTTTTTTATCATTAACAGGAATAATTTTAAGAACTTTTTTTTTCTTATAAATCTTTCAAGGTTTTAAGTTAAATTAAACTAATAGTCTTCAAAATTATTTATAAAGAAATTATTCTTTAAGCCTTAGTAATTTATTTTTACTCCTTAAAATTTGCAATTTTATATCATAATTGACTATAAAGCTTAATTAATAATAAAAGAGAATAATTCTCGTTAATAAATTTACAATTTATCGCTTAAACCTCAGCCATTTTATTTTTATTTATTTTTATATGCGAAAATGACTTTATTCAACAAATCATAAAGATATTGGAACTTTATATTTTATTTTTGGAATTTGAGCAGGAATAGTAGGAACTTCTTTAAGTTTACTAATTCGGGCAGAATTAGGTAATCCAGGATCATTAATTGGTGATGATCAAATTTATAATACTATTGTAACAGCTCATGCTTTTATTATAATTTTTTTTATAGTTATACCAATTATAATTGGTGGATTTGGAAATTGACTTGTTCCTTTAATATTAGGTGCTCCTGATATAGCATTCCCACGAATAAATAATATAAGATTTTGATTATTACCCCCATCTCTTACTCTTCTAATTTCAAGAAGAATTGTAGAAAATGGAGCAGGAACTGGATGAACAGTTTATCCCCCTCTTTCATCTAATATTGCTCACGGAGGAAGATCAGTAGATTTAGCCATTTTCTCTCTTCATTTAGCAGGTATTTCATCAATCTTAGGAGCAATTAATTTTATTACTACAATTATTAATATACGATTAAATAATTTATCTTTTGATCAAATACCATTATTTATTTGAGCTGTAGGTATTACTGCATTCTTATTATTACTTTCTTTACCTGTATTAGCAGGAGCTATTACTATACTATTAACTGATCGAAATTTAAATACATCATTTTTTGATCCTGCAGGAGGAGGAGATCCTATTCTTTATCAACATTTATTTTGATTTTTTGGACATCCAGAAGTTTATATTTTAATTTTACCAGGATTTGGAATAATTTCACATATTATTTTTCAAGAAAGAGGAAAAAAGGAAACTTTTGGTTGTTTAGGAATAATTTATGCTATATTAGCAATTGGTCTTTTAGGATTTATTGTTTGAGCTCATCATATATTCACAGTTGGTATAGATATTGATACTCGAGCTTATTTTACATCAGCAACAATAATTATTGCTGTTCCTACAGGAATTAAAATTTTTAGTTGATTAGCAACCTTTCATGGTACACAAATTAATTATTCACCATCAATTTTATGAAGATTAGGATTTGTATTTTTATTTACTGTAGGTGGATTAACAGGAATTATTCTATCTAATTCATCTATTGATATTACTCTTCATGATACTTATTATGTAGTAGCTCATTTTCATTATGTATTATCTATAGGTGCAGTATTTGCAATTTTAGGTGGATTTATTCATTGATATCCTTTATTTACTGGATTATGTATAAACCCATTTTTATTAAAAATTCAATTTTTTATTATATTTATTGGTGTAAATTTAACTTTTTTCCCACAACATTTTTTAGGATTAGCAGGTATACCTCGACGTTACTCAGATTATCCTGATTCTTATATTTCATGAAATGTTGTTTCATCTTTAGGTTCTTATATTTCTTTATTAGCTGTAATATTAATATTAATTATTATTTGAGAATCTATGATTAATCAACGAATTGCTTTATTTTCATTAAATATACCTTCCTCAATTGAATGATATCAAAATCTTCCACCAGCAGAACATTCTTATAGTGAACTTCCTATTTTAAGTATTTTCTAATATGGCAGATTATATGTAATGGATTTAAACCCCATTTATAAAGGAGTATCCTTTTTTTAGAAATGGCAACATGATCTAATCTTAATCTTCAAAATGGTGCATCTCCTTTAATAGAACAAATCATTTTTTTTCATGATCATACTTTAATTATTTTAATTATAATTACAGTTTTAGTAGGATATTTAATATTAAGATTATTATTTAATAAATATATTAATCGATTTTTATTAGAAGGACAAATAATTGAATTAATTTGAACTATTTTACCAGCAATTACTTTAATTTTTATTGCTTTACCTTCATTACGACTTTTATATCTTTTAGATGAATTAAATAATCCTTTAATTACTTTAAAATCTATTGGGCATCAATGATATTGAAGATATGAATATTCAGATTTTCATAACATTGAATTTGATTCATATATAATCCCCTCTAATGAATTATCTAATAATAATTTTCGTTTATTAGATGTTGACAATCGAATTGTTTTACCTATAAATAATCAAATTCGAATTATAGTTACAGCAACTGATGTTATTCATTCTTGAACAGTACCATCTTTAGGAGTAAAAGTTGATGCTAATCCTGGTCGTTTAAACCAAACTAATTTTTTTATTAATCGACCAGGAATTTTTTATGGTCAATGTTCTGAAATTTGTGGTGCTAATCATAGTTTTATACCTATTGTAGTTGAAAGAATTTCAATTAAAAACTTTATTAATTGAGTTAATAATTATTCATCATTAGATGACTGAAAGCAAGTACTGGTCTCTTAAACCATTTTATAGTAAATTAGCAATTACTTCTAATGAAAAAAGAATTAGTTAAAAAATAACATAAATATGTCAAATTTAAATTATTATAAATATAATATTCTTTTATTCCTCAAATAATACCTATTAATTGATTAATTTCTTTTTTCTTTTTTTTATTTGTATTTTTAATTTTTAATATTATAAATTATTATATTTTTAATATTAAATCTGATATTAATAAAAATAAAAATTTAAATAATAATTTAAAAAATTTTAACTGAAAATGATAAGTAATTTATTTTCAATTTTTGATCCCTCTACTAATTTATTTCATATTCCTTTAAACTGACTTAGAGCAATATTAGGAATTATATTTATTCCTTGTTCATTTTGATTAATTCCAAATCGACATTTTTTTTTTTGAAATTTTATTTTATCTAAACTTCATAATGAATTTAAAACATTATTAAAAAATAATTATTTTCAAGGTTCTACCTTTATTTTTATTTCAATATTTTCATTCGTTATATTTAATAATTTTTTAGGTCTTTTCCCATATATTTTTACTAGAACAAGTCATTTAACTTTATCTCTATCAATTTCCCTCCCATTATGATTAAGATTTATACTTTATGGTTGAATTAATAATTCACAACACATATTTATTCATATAATTCCTCAGGGTACTCCAGCAGTTCTTATACCTTTTATAGTATTAATTGAAACTATTAGAAATATTATTCGACCAGGAACTTTAGCAGTTCGATTAACAGCTAATATAATTGCTGGACATTTATTAATAACTTTATTAAGAGGAACTGGTCCTTCTATATCTAACTATTTTATTATATTTTTAGTAATTATTCAAATTCTTTTATTAATTTTAGAATCAGCTGTAGCAATTATTCAATCTTATGTTATTGCAATTTTAAGAACTTTATATTCTAGAGAAGTTAATTAATGAAAACAACTTTTAATCACCCATTTCACTTAGTTGATTATAGACCATGACCTCTTACAGGAGCTATTGGAGTAATAACTTTAGTTACAGGAATAGTAAAATGATTCCATAATTTTAATATAAATCTTTTAATTTTAGGATATTTAATTGTTATTTTAACTATATATCAATGATGACGAGATATTTGTCGAGAAGGTACTCTTCAAGGTAAACATACTATTTTAGTAGTAACTGGTCTTCGTTGAGGAATAATTTTATTTATTGTTTCAGAAGTATTTTTTTTTATCTCCTTTTTTTGAGCTTTTTTCCATAGAAGATTAGCCCCTAATATTGAAATTGGAGCTATTTGACCTCCTATAAGAATTACACCCTTTAATCCTTTTCAAATTCCTTTATTAAATACAATTATTCTTATTAGTTCTGGAGTATCTGTAACTTGAGCACATCATGCCCTAATAGAAAATAATAATTCCCAAACTACCCAAGGATTATTTATTACAATTATCCTAGGTATTTATTTTACTATTCTTCAAGCTTATGAATATTTAGAAGCACCATTTACAATTGCTGATAGAATTTATGGATCAACATTTTTTATAGCAACAGGTTTTCATGGTTTACATGTAATAATTGGAACTTTATTTTTATTAATCTGTCTTATTCGACACTTAAATAATCACTTTTCAAAAAATCATCACTTCGGATTTGAAGCAGCAGCATGATATTGACACTTTGTAGACGTAGTTTGATTATTCCTTTATATTTCAATTTATTGATGAGGAAATTAATTATTTATATAATATATTTAGTATATTTGACTTCCAATCAAAAAGTTTAATAATTTTAATATAAATAATCATTTTAATAATAAATATTTTTTTAATAGTAATATTAATTTCCAATATTGTAATATTTTTATCTATTATTTTATCTAAAAAATCATTTTCAGATCGAGAAAAATGTTCACCTTTTGAATGTGGATTTGACCCTAAATCTTCAGCTCGTATACCTTTCTCTTTACATTTTTTTCTGATTACAGTTATTTTTTTAATTTTTGATGTAGAAATTGCTTTAATTTTTCCCATTATTCCTTTATTTAAATTAGTAAATTTTTTTTTTTGAACAAAAATTAGAATTTTTTTTATTATAATTTTATTAATTGGTTTATATCATGAATGAAATCAAAATATATTAAACTGAACAAATTAAATTTTTTCATTTAGGATTATAGTTTATTAAAACATTTGATTTGCATTCAAAAAATATTGATATTTCAATTTATCTTAAATAAGAAGCAATTTTGCATTTAATTTCGACTTAAAAGACAGGGATTTTTATCTCCTTATTTAATTAATATTTTAATTGAAACCAAATTAGAGGTATATCACTGTTAATGATAAAATTGAATAATATATTCCAATTAAATTAATTATTTACGAAATATAAAGATTAAAATGAAGCTGCTAACTTTATTTTTAGTGGTTAAATTCCATTAATATTTCTTTATTTATATAGTTTAATAAAAACTTTACATTTTCATTGTAAAAATAAAAAATTTTTTTTTATAAATATTTTTATTTAAAGATAAAATTATCTCCTTAATATCTTCAATATTATGCTCTAATTTATAAGCTATTTAAATTTTTTTAATTTAAATTAATTAAAAATATAAATAAACTAATAATTATTCAAATAACAAATCTAAATAAATAAATTTTAAAATTATTTATTTGATAAAAATTATAAAATATAGAATATTTTTTTATAATTTTTATTATTCCCCACCCTCTATATAATTCTCTTCAACCTAAATCAATATTTTTTAATAAATTTTGACCAAAATTAAGAAAATAAAAATTTAATCCATAAGTTGATAAATTTGGTATAAATCATATTAAACATAAAAAATTTCTTAACTTATAAGTTATTAAAAATTTATTAACAGAATAAATATTTATATTACTAATTAAATAACCTATAATACCACCAATTAATCTAACATAAATTACTATTATTTTTAAATTAAATGGTAAATAAATCATATATGGAAATGGAAAAATTATTCATCTTAAAAATCTCCCTCTAACTACTCTCATAAATAATAATACTATCATACTTTTTAATATTGTATAATCTTCATCATATAAATTATAAATTCTTATTAAATTAAAATCATTAATTATTAAATATATTATTAAACGTATTCTATAATATATAGTTAATCCTGTAGAAATATAATATAAAAAAAAAATTAATAAATTTAAATTTCTAAAACTTACTATTTCTAAAATTAAATCCTTAGAATAAAACCCTGCTAAAAAAGGGATTCCACATAAAGCTATATTTGAAATATTTATACATAAAGAAGTTATAGGAACATAAAAACTAATTCCACCCATAAAACGAATATCTTGTATATCATTTATTATATGAATAATTACTCCAGCACATATAAATAATAAAGCCTTAAATATAGCATGAGTTAATAAATGGAAAAAAGCCAATTTTGGTAAACCTATTCTTAAAATTCTTATTATTAAACCTAATTGTCTTAAAGTTGATAAAGCAATAATTTTTTTTAAATCAAATTCATAATTTGCAGAAATCCCAGCTATAAATATTGTTAATCCCGATAATAGTAATAAAATTTTTAAAAAAAATGTATCTAATAATAAAGAATTAAAACGAATTAATAAATATACCCCAGCTGTTACTAAAGTAGATGAATGAACTAAAGCAGAAACTGGTGTAGGAGCTGCTATAGCAGCTGGTAATCATGATCTAAAAGGAATTTGAGCTCTTTTTGTTATTGCTGCTATAATAATTATTCTTCTAATTAAAATTATTTCTCAATCATTATTTATTAATTCTAAATAAAAAATATAATTTCATCTCCCATAATTTATTATTCATGAAATAACTATTAAAATAAAAACATCACCAATTCGATTAGATAAAGCTGTTAATATACCAGCATTATAAGACTTTAAATTTTGGTAATAAATAACTAAACAATATGATACTAAACCTAACCCATCTCACCCTAATAAAATTCTAATAATATTTGGACTAATAATCAATAATATTATAGAAAAAACAAATAATAAAACTAAAATAATAAATCGTCTTAAATTTAATTCTGATCTCATATATCTTTTTCTATAAAAAATTACTACTGAAGAAATTAAAAATACAAATATTATAAATAATAATGATATTCAATCTAATAAAATAGATATAACAATTCTCATTGAATTAAAAGAAATAACTTCCCACTCTAAAAAAATTACTATATCATTTATAATAAAATAAATTATTATAAAAAAATTTATTATTATTATTATAAAAAGAAAAATAAAAGAAATAAAACAAATTGAATAATTTAATTTATTAATAATTTAAAATGAAATTTAATTCACATTTTTGACACCACAAATCAATATTTTTATTAAATTATTTAAATAAAATCAAATTATTCTATAATCAATTTTTAAAATTAAAATATTTAAAGGTAATCAATGTAATATTAATATTAAATATTCCCGAGAAGTACCTGTATAATATCTATAAATCCCTAAATAATATTTACCATGTTGAACAAAAGAATATAAATATAATCTATAACCAGCTCTAAAAAAAGAAATTAATATTAATATAATTATTCTTAATCATGATCATCTTATTAATCTATTAATTAAACTAATTTCTCCTATAAGATTTAATCTTGGGGGAGCTGCTATATTAGAAGATATTAATAAAAATCATCATAATCTTATTGAAGGCATAAAATTTATTATTCCTTTATTAATATATAGTCTACGACTATGTAAACGTTCATATCTAATATTTGCTAAACAAAATATACCCGAAGAACATAAACCATGACCAATTATTAAAATATATGAACCAATAAACCCTCAATAATTTATTACTATAATTCCTCTAATAACTACTCTTATATGAGCTACTGAAGAATAGGCAATTAATGATTTAATATCAGTTTGACAAAAACACTTTAAACTAATATAAAACCCCCCTAATAATCTAATTACAATTCAAATATAATTTAATTTTAAATTTACTTCCTGTAAAAAAATTATTAAACGTAATAGACCATAACCCCCTAACTTTAATATAATTCCAGCTAAAATTATTGAACCAGATACTGGAGCTTCAACATGAGCCTTTGGTAATCATAAGTGAACAAAATATATTGGTATTTTTACTAAAAAAGCTAAAATTATTGAAAAATAAAGTAAATATTTATTTAAACTTATAAATTTTAAAAAATAAATTATTATACAATTTATTTCATTAAAAACATAAAAAATTCCTAATAATAAAGGTAATGATACAAATAAAGTATAAAATAATAAATATATTCCAGCTTGAATCCGCTCAGGTTGATAACCCCACCCAATAATTAATAATAAAGTAGGAATTAATCTCCCCTCAAAAAATAAATAAAATATGAATATATTTATAACTCTAAAAGTTAAATATAATATAATTAATAAAAAAATAACATTAAATAAAAAAAAATTTACATAAAAATTTATTTTTAATAAATTTTCTCTAGCTATAATCATTAAAATAGAAATTCAAATTCTTAGTAAAATTAAACCATATGATATAATATCTATTGATAAGAAATATCTTATATTTCTAAATAAATTAACTCTTAAACTTAAATTTATAAATAAAAATATTATAAAAAATAATATTATTTGAACCATTCAAAATATATTTTTCATAAAACAAAAAGGAATTATAAAAATTATTATAAAAAAAAATTTTATCATATTTATTTATTTTATACTTGTAGTAATTAATATTTTTTTTTATAATAAATTAAAACTTTGAAAATAATCATTTCCATGAGTTCGAATTATAGATACTAAAATAGATAATCCTAAGGCCCCCTCACAAACTGAAAAAACTAAAAATAATATTAATATATATATATCTAAATCAATTATTATTAAAAAAATTATAAAAAAAATAAAAATTCTTAAAACAATAAATTCCAATCTTAATAAAACAATTAATAAATGCTTATTTTTAGAAACAAAAATTAAATTTCCAATAATATATATAATTAAAAAAATAACTCATATGTTAATTATCATTAATTTATTTATTTTTATAAAATATATGTTTTTATAGTTTAAAAAAAATATTGGTCTTGTAAACCAAAGTTAAATTATTATTTTAAAAACTTCAAAGAAAAAGAAATTCTTTATCAATAATCTCCAAAATTATTATTTTACTTATAAACTATTCTTTGATTTGAAATAACAAAATTATTTTTATCAATAACTTTAATTTTAATTTCTTCTATTATATTATTTTTAAATAATCCTTTATCAATAGGATTAATAATTCTAATTCAAACTTTATTAACTTGTTTATTATCAGGAATATTAATTAAATCATATTGATTTTCATATATTTTATTTTTAACATTTTTAGGTGGATTATTAGTTTTATTTATTTATGTTTCAAGAATTGCTTCAAATGAACTTTTTCATCCATCTTTTAATTTAAAAATTTTTTTTTTATTTTGTAGTTTTATTTTATTACTAATTACTATTTTTTTTATAAATAATTTATCTTGAATAAATTTTTCAATTAATTCAGATATAGAAAATTTCAATCAATTATTTATTTTTATAAATAATGAAAATAACATTAGATTAAGAAAATTATATAATAACCAAACTTTTTTAGTTATAATAATACTAATTATTTACTTATTTATTACTTTAATTGCTGTAGTAAAAATTACAAATATTTTTTATGGACCTTTACGTTCTTCAAGTTATTAAATAAAATATTCAATTAATTAATGATAAATAATTTTTCAACTTTACGAAAAACTCACCCAATTTTAAAAATTATTAATGGATCATTAATTGATCTTCCCTCACCATCTAATATTTCAGCATGATGAAATTTTGGTTCCCTTTTAGCATTATGTTTAATTGTTCAAATTTTAACAGGTTTATTTTTAACAATATATTATACAGCTAATGTAGAAATAGCTTTTTATAGAGTAAATTATATTTGTCGAAATGTAAATTATGGATGATTAATTCGTACTCTTCATGCAAATGGTGCATCTTTTTTTTTTATTTGTATTTATTTACATATTGGACGAGGAATTTATTATGAATCTTTTAATTTAAAATATACTTGAATAGTAGGAGTAATTATTGTTCTTTTATTAATAGCAACAGCATTTATAGGATATGTACTACCTTGAGGACAAATATCTTTTTGAGGAGCTACTGTTATTACTAATTTATTTTCAGCGATTCCATATTTAGGATCAACTTTAGTAAATTGAATTTGAGGGGGATTTGCAGTTGATAATGCAACTTTAACTCGATTTTATACATTTCATTTTTTATTTCCATTTATTATTCTAATATTAACTATAATTCATTTATTATTTTTACATCAAACAGGATCTAATAATCCTTTAGGATTAAATAGTAATTTAGATAAAATTCCTTTCCACCCATTTTTTACATATAAGGATTTAATTGGATTTATTATTTTATTATTTATCTTAACTATTTTAACATTAACAAACCCCTATTTATTAGGAGACCCAGATAATTTTATACCTGCTAATCCTTTAGTTACCCCAGCTCATATTCAACCAGAATGATATTTCTTATTTGCTTATGCAATTTTACGTTCAATTCCAAACAAATTAGGAGGAGTTATTGCTTTAGTTATATCTATTTTAATTTTAATAATTTTACCTTTTACTTTCAATAAAAAAATTCAAGGAATTCAATTTTATCCCATTAATCAAATCTTTTTTTGAATTATGGTAGTCACTGTAATTTTATTAACATGAATTGGAGCACGACCAGTTGAAGATCCTTATATTATTACAGGACAATTACTAACAGTATTATATTTCTCTTATTATATTTTTAATCCTTTAATTAATAAATATTGAGATAATCTTTTATTTAATTAAATTAATGAGCTTGTCATAAGCATTTGTTTTGAAAACTTAAGAAAGAATAATTATTCTATTAATTTTTGTACTAAAAAAAAATCAATTTTTAAATTAATAAAATTTTAAACCCTAAAAAAAATAATAAAAAATTTAAAGAAACCGGTAAATATCTTTTTCAAGCTAAATATATTAATTTATCATAACGGTAACGAGGTAAAGTACCTCGTACTCAAATAAATAAAAAAGAAATAAATAATAATTTTAAATAAAATATAATTCTTAAATCATAACCTCCTAAATATAATAAAGAAAATAATAGTCTTATAAATAAAATTCTTGAATATTCAGCTATAAATAATAAAGCAAATCCTCCTCTTCTATACTCAATATTAAATCCTGAAACTAATTCTCTTTCTCCTTCAGCAAAATCAAATGGAGTTCGATTTGTTTCAGCTAATCTTGATCTTATTCAACATAATCTTAAAGGAAATATTAAAAAAATAAATCAAATATATCTTTGAAAAATAGAAAATCTTAATATATTAAAATCTATAATTATCAAAATTCTAGATATTAAAATTAAAGCTAAACTAACTTCATAAGAAATAGTTTGAGCTACAGCTCGCAAACCACCTAATAAAGCATAATTTGAATTAGAAGATCAACCTGCAACTATTACAGTATAAACACCTAATCTTGTACAACACAAAAAAAATAAAATCCCCAAATTAAATCTAACTAAATTATAATAATAAGGAATTATAACTCAAATAGTAACTGATAAAATAAACCCAACTACAGGAGAAAAATAATAACATAAATAATTAGAAAAATTAGGATAAGTTTGTTCTTTAGTAAATAATTTAATTGCATCAGAAAAAGGTTGTAAAATTCCCATAAAACCAACCTTATTAGGACCTTTACGAATTTGAATATAACCAAGAACCTTTCGTTCTAATAAAGTTAAAAACCCTACACCAATTAATACACCAATGATTAAGATTAAAGAACCAATAATAATTAAATAAATATCGTAAATTAACATTTACTATCTATATAACTTAATTATATATAAATGACTTCTAAAATCATCACATTTTATCTGTCAAAATAGTTTATAATTTTTTTTTTATTTTTATTTTATTTAAAATATAAATTAATAATAATCAATTCTTTTTTAAATTTAATTTAAATATTTGATCCTTTCGTACTAAAATATTTTATTTTTTAAAAGATAGAAACCAACCTGGCTCACACCGGTTTGAACTCAGATCATGTAAGATTTTAATGATCGAACAGATCAAAATTTTAAACTTCTGCATTTAAATTTTATCTTAATCCAACATCGAGGTCGCAAACTTTTTTTCTTATTTGAACTAAAAAAAAAAATTACGCTGTTATCCCTAAGGTAATTTTTTCTTTTAATCAATAAAACTGGATCATTTTTTCACTTATTTATGTTTATAATTAAAAAAAGTTTTTTATATTTTTTTATCACCCCAACAAAATAAATTTTTTAATTAAAAATTTTTTATTTATAAATAATTTTAATTTAAAAATCTATAAAACTCTATAGGGTCTTCTCGTCTTTTTAGATCATTTTAACTTTTTAATTAAAAAATTAAATTCTATAATTTACTTTTAAGACAGTTTATATTTCATCCAATCCTTCATACAAGTCATCAATTAAATGACTAATGATTATGCTACCTTTGTACAGTCAAAATACTGCAGCCCTTCAATATAAAATCAGTGGGCAGATTAGACTTTATATTATTTTCAAAAAGACATGTTTTTGATAAACAAGTGAATATAAATTTTTGCCGAATTCCTTAAAAATAATTAACTTAAATAATTTTTATTAAATTAAATTATTTCCATATACTAATTTTATCATTATAACTAATTTAATTTTATTTAAAATTATTTTTTTATATAAAAATAAATTTTTATTAAATTTTATTTAATTTTGAAATTATTTATAATAAATTAAAATTTATTAACAATATAAATTATATAATTTTCAAAAATTATTTAATTTTAATTATATATTATTTAAATTAAAGCTTATCCCTTAAAATATAAAATTTATTAATTAATAAATTAATTAATTAATTTATTAATTAATAAATTTAAAATTAAATTTTTTTCTAAAAAAACTAGATATATTTAAGAACGATTAACATTTCATTTCCAATTAATTATTTAAAATATTTATGTAACAATAACTTTTATAATTAATTATCTCTCTTAAATTCGAGAATTTCTCTTTCAAAAAATTTTTTTTAATAAACTCTGATACACAAGATACATTAAATAAAAATTACTTTTAATTAAATTAATTTTCATTTATTTCAAAATTCTTTTACAATACTATTTCTCTATAAATTTAAAAATTTTTTCTATTAATATACTTTAACCCCCATTAAATATAATTAATATTTTTTATTTAAAAATTTTTTTTTTATTTTAATATTTTGTTAATTTTACCCCTCAAATTAATTATAATAATAATATCTTTTCAATGTAAATGAAATACTTAATTTCAAGCTCTAATTTGTCTTTCTAGAAACACTTTCCAGTACCTCTACTTTGTTACGACTTATTTCAATTTATTAAATATATGAAAGCGACGGGCAATATGTACATATTTCAATTTTTAATCATTTTATTAAATTAAATAAAATTACATTTAAATCCACTTTCAATTAATTATTTCAAATTAATATTCATTTAAATAAATTTATTGTAATCCATTATATTCTTAATTATAATCTGCATCTTGATCTGATTTAATTTAAATTAAAATTTTAAAATATTATTATTTAAAAAAAATATTTTTTTAACAACGATATACAAAATTAAAAATTAAGTAAATTTATTCGTGGATTATCAATTATTAAACAGATTCCTCTAAATGAACTAAAATACCGCCAAGTTATTTAAGTTTCAATAAATAAATTATTTACTATTTTAGTATTCAAATTTAAAATTTTAATAATAGGGTATCTAATCCTAGTTTTTAATAAAATTTTATTAAATCATAAAACATTAATAATATTTTATTAAATTAAAATTTCACTTAATAATTTAAAATTTAAATTACATTATTATTTTATTTATTAATTACTAATAAAATTTAATTTAACTTTTGTTTAACCGCAACTGCTGGCACAAAATTTGTTATTAATTAAAATATTACTAAATCTTAATTTCTTAAATAATTTAATATTAATTACTACAAATAAATAATTTTATTTTTTAAATAAAATTAAATTAACACTAAAATTTATATGTAAAATAAATTTAAAATAAATTTTTTAAACTATAATAATTTTTTTTATTTAATGTATTGTTTTTCATATAGATTTTTTTTTTTTTTTTTTTATATTTAAATATTTAATATATATTAATTTTTTTATATTAAATATTTAATATTAATTATTAAATTTTAAATATTTTTCTCTCTTTCTTTTTTATAATAATAATATTAAAAACCAAATTATTAATTAAACAATTATAATTCATTTAAATAAAAATATATTAATATAATTAATATTAATTTTTTTAATAATTTAATAAATTAAAATATATAAATATATTTAAATATTTAATATATATATATATATATATAAGAAATATTTATAATTTAATTTATTTTTAAACCATTTCTAATAAAATTTTATTAAATGAAAAAAAATTCTTATAAAATTAATAATACATTAAATATTTAATATATCTATATATATATATATATAAATATAATAATAAATTATATTTAATTAATT